ATATATTTATTAGATTTAAACTAATACCTAAAGTATCAAAAACTTTTATACATCTTATACTAAAATATAAGTAAAAAAGATAAGCTAATTAAGCTAATGGGTTCATACCCCACTCATAAAGGTACAATCCTTTTCTTTTTAATTTTTAAATTTAATAAAATTATTTTTATAATTATATTAATTATAAGAAGACTAATCTCAATCTCATCTTACTCTTGATTTTCTATATGATTAGGTCTAGAAATTAACCTTCTAACAATCATTCCTTTATTTATAGGAAAATCTAATAAATACCCCTCAGAATCAATAATGAAATATTTCTTTATTCAAGCCTTAGCCTCAACCATAATTCTATATAGAATCCTTATATCCTTTAATTTAAACTCCTCTTTAATTAGAAAATTATCAATAATACTAAATTCTGCTCTTCTTATAAAAATAGGAGCTGCTCCTTTCCATTTTTGATTCCCTGAAATTATTGAAGGTTTAACCTGAAATAATGCTTTAATTGTTTTAACTTGACAAAAATTAGCCCCAATAATTATATTATCATATAGAATAATAAATTCAACTTTTATCTGTTTTTCCATTATTCTTTCTTCTATTATTAGAGGAATCCAAGGATTAAACCAAATTAGAGTACGAAAAATTATAGCTTATTCATCTATCAATCATAATAGATGAATAATCTCAAATCTATTAATCTCTACAGATATATGAGTATTTTACTTCGTAATTTACTCACTAATCTCAATTAATCTAATCTATACTTTTAAATTATTCAAAATTAATATAATTCAACAATTAATAAACATCCTAAACTATAATAAATTAATTAAAATCAGTATACTTTTAAATTTTTTATCCTTAGGAGGACTACCTCCCTTTATTGGATTCCTTCCGAAATGATTAACTATTTATTTTATAGTAGAAAATAATTTATTCTTTTTAACTATTATCCTTATTATATGTACTTTGATTGCTCTTTACTTTTATCTACGCTTAATCTTATCAACTATATCCTTTAAAATTAAGGAAAATTTAATTATTTCATTAAAAAAAATAAACATAATTTTTCTTTTAATAAATTCCATTAATTTAATAAGATTAATTATAGCTTCATTTATTTCAATTTAAATAAGGATTTAAGTTAATAAAACTATTGACCTTCAAAGTCAAAATTAAGATTATTCTTAAGCCTTAAATTATAATATAAATATATACCTTTAAATTTGCAATTTAAAATCCTAATAGACTATATAATTTGATAAAAGAATAAAATATTCGTTAATAAATTTACAATTTACCGCCTAAACTCAGCCATTTTACCGAATAAATGATTATTCTCTACTAACCATAAAGATATTGGAACATTATACTTTATTTTTGGAGCATGATCAGGAATAGTGGGAACCTCATTGAGTTTACTAATTCGGGCTGAATTAGGGAATCCTGGATCATTAATTGGAAATGATCAAATTTACAATACTATTGTTACAGCTCACGCATTCATTATAATTTTCTTTATAGTGATACCTATTATAATTGGAGGTTTCGGAAACTGATTAGTCCCACTAATACTAGGAGCCCCAGATATAGCATTCCCACGATTAAACAATATAAGGTTCTGATTACTCCCTCCATCATTAATTCTTTTATTAATAAGAAGATTCATTGAAAAAGGTGCCGGAACAGGATGAACTGTTTATCCCCCATTATCCTCAAATATTGCACACGAAGGAGCCTCTGTTGATTTAGCAATTTTTAGTCTTCATATAGCAGGTATTTCATCTATTCTTGGAGCTATTAATTTTATTTCTACTACTTATAATATACGCCCCTCCGGTATATTATCAGATCGAATAACTTTATTTATTTGAGCAGTTAGAATTACAGCCATTCTTCTTTTACTTAGATTACCTGTTTTAGCTGGAGCAATCACTATGCTTCTTACTGATCGTAATATCAATACCTCTTTTTTTGATCCTGCTGGAGGCGGAGACCCTATTCTCTATCAACACTTATTTTGATTCTTCGGACACCCAGAAGTTTACATTTTAATTCTCCCAGGATTTGGAATAATCTCTCATATTATTAGTTACGAAAGAGGAAAAAAAGAAACTTTCGGAGTATTAGGAATAATCTATGCAATAATCGCAATTGGTTTATTAGGATTCGTAGTTTGAGCTCATCATATATTTACAGTAGGAATAGACGTTGATACACGAGCATACTTTACATCAGCTACTATAATTATTGCAGTCCCTACAGGAATTAAAATTTTTAGATGATTAGCAACTTTTCATGGTGCACGAATTACCTATTCTCCTACATCCCTTTGATCTTTAGGATTTATTTTCCTTTTTACTATCGGGGGATTAACAGGAGTAGTTTTGGCCAATTCATCTATTGACATTATTCTTCATGATACGTACTATGTTGTAGCCCATTTTCACTATGTTCTTTCAATAGGAGCAGTATTCGCTATTATTGCAGGATTTATCCACTGATTCCCCCTATTCACTGGCCTAACTTTAAATAAAAAATTCCTAAAAACCCAATTTTTTATTATATTTATTGGAGTAAACCTAACATTTTTCCCTCAACACTTTCTTGGTTTAAGAGGTATACCTCGTCGATATTCAGATTATCCTGACGCCTATACAGTATGAAATATAGTATCCTCAATTGGTAGAATAATTTCATTAACAAGAATTATTTACTTTATTTTTATTATTTGAGAAGCTTTTACAGTTCAACGAAATAACCTTTCTAGAAATAACCTCTCTTCTAATTTAGAATGAATACAGTTTTTTCCCCCAGCTGAACATAATTTCCTAGAACTTCCTTCAGTCACAAATTAACTTCTAATATGGCAGAATAGTGCATTGGCCTTAAACTCCAAAAATAAAGTTCAATCTTTTTTTAGAAATTTCAACATGAAAAACACTTTTGCTTCAAGATAGAGCCTCTCCTCTAATAGAACACCTTACCTTATTCCATGATCACACTATTTTAATTTTAATTCTAATTACTATTCTAGTTAGCCAAATATTATTTAGAATACTACTAAATAAATTTTCTCATCGATTTTTACTTGAAGGACAATTAATCGAAACAATTTGAACAATTCTTCCTGCTATTATTCTTATTATAATTGCCTTACCCTCACTTCGACTACTATATATTCTAGATGAGATCAATAACCCCTCTATTACTATCAAAATTATTGGTCACCAATGATATTGATCTTATGAATACTCCGATTATAAAAATATTGAATTTGACTCATATATAATTCCTACAAAAGAATTAAACTCTTTTAGTTTTCGCCTTCTAGAAGTTGACAACCGAACTCCTTTCCCATATAAAACTCAAATTCGAATTCTAGTTACATCCGCAGATGTAATTCACTCTTGAACAATCCCAAGAATAGGAATTAAAATTGATAGCACACCAGGTCGTCTAAATCAAGCCAATTTAATTGCTAACCGTTCAAGAATTTTTTTTGGACAATGCTCTGAAATCTGTGGAGCAAACCATAGATTTATACCTATTATTTTAGAAAGAATTAAACCTAATTTATTCTTAAATTGAATTATCTCCAAAACTTAGTCATTAGATGGCCGAATGCAAGCATTGGTCTTTTAAACCAATTTATAGTAATATAGCAATTACTTCTAATGAAAAATTTAGTTAAACTATAACGTTAGCTTGTCAAGCTAAAATTATTAATAAAATAATAATTTTTAATTCCTCAAATAGCACCAATAAATTGATTAATTCTTTATATTTTTTTTATTGTAATTTTCATAAACTCAATTATCCTAAATTACTTTAGATTTACTTATATAAAATCCTCAGAAAAAAAAAGTAAATATATTTTCTTATTAAATTGAAAATGATAGCAAATTTATTTTCCTCATTCGACCCATCAACTAATTTTAATTTATCTATAAATTGAATAAGAACAATACTAATATTCTTCTTTATTCCATCAATTTATTGACTAATCCCATCACGATGAAATTTTTTATGAATTTTAATCATTAATACTCTACATAAGGAATTTAAAATTCTTTTAAAAGAAAATTCCCATAAAGGAAGATCCTTAATCTTTATTTCACTTTTCAGATTAATCTTATTTAACAATTTTCTTGGTCTTTTCCCTTATATCTTTACTTCAACTAGTCATCTAACCCTAACCTTAACTCTTAGTTTACCATTATGATTAACCTTTATAGTTTATAATATAATTTTTAATTATATTAATCTACTAGCTCACCTTGCTCCTCAGGGAGCCCCTCAAATCCTCTTACCTTTCTTAGTAATAATTGAAACAATTAGAAATATTATTCGACCAGGTACATTAGCAATCCGGCTTTCTGCTAATATAATTGCAGGCCATCTACTAATTACTTTACTAAGAAATTCAGGTTCATCAATTAATATCCCTATATTAAGAATCCTAATCACAGTACAAATCTTATTATTAATCCTGGAAACAGCTGTTTCGATTATTCAAGCCTATGTCTTCTCAATTCTAATAACTCTATACTCAAGAGAAAATTAAATGTTAAACAATAAAAAAAATCATCCCTTCCACTTAGTAGACTACAGTCCCTGACCTTTGATAAGTTCATTAGGAATATTTACTACAATAATAGGTCTAATTAAATGATTTCATTTACATGAAAAAAACTTATTAATATTAGGATTTATCATTAACTCTTTAGTTATATACCAATGATGACGAGATATTATTCGAGAAAGAACATTTCAAGGATTACACACTTTTAAAGTAACTATAGGATTACGCTGAGGCATAATTTTATTTATTACTTCTGAAGTATTTTTTTTTTTAGGGTTTTTCTGAAGATTCTTCCATGCTAGATTATCCCCAAGAATTGAAATTGGCCTAATTTGACCACCTAAAGGTATCTCTACTTTTAATCCTTTAGAAATTCCTTTATTAAATACTCTTATTCTAATCTCATCAGGATTAACTATTTCATGATCCCATCATGCAATCATAGAAAATAACTATACACAATCTATTCAAAGACTGCTTTTAACTGTAATTTTAGGTTTATATTTCTCCTTATTGCAAGGATTTGAATACTATCAAGCACCTTTTTCCATCAGAGATGGAATCTATGGATCTACTTTTTATATAACTACAGGCCTTCACGGCCTACACGTTCTAATTGGTTCTACCTTCTTACTAATCTGTTTAATTCGATTATACAATAATCATTTTTCATCAACTCATCATTTTGGATTTGAGGCAGCTGCATGATATTGACATTTCGTAGATGTAGTATGACTTTTCCTTTACCTCTCTATCTATTGATGAGGTAGATAAATTTAATTTATATAATATAAAAATTATAATTGACTTCCAATCAAAAAATCTAGATTCTAGTATAAATAATAAAATTAATTATAACAAACTCTTTAATAATTATATTTATTTTAACAATTATAGTCTTAATTTTAAACTTAATTTCCAAAAAAACAACAATTGATCGTGAAAAATCTAGACCTTTTGAATGCGGATTCGATCCTAAAACTTCCTCACGCCTCCCATTCTCTTTACACTTCTTTTTAATTACTATTATTTTCTTAATCTTTGATGTAGAATTAACTATCCTTTTACCTTTAATTGTTTCAATAAAAACCTCTAATTTAATTATACTATCTATATTTAGATGTTTTTTCATCTTAATCCTAATTTTTGGACTAATCCATGAATGACAAGAAGGAGCTTTAAAATGAGTTAATTAGGATAATAGTTAAAAATAACATTTAACTTGCAATTAAAAAGTACTGATTTAGTCAGTTTATCTTTATTGAGAAGTAAAATATTACATTTAGTTTCGACCTAAAAATTTGATTGAATACACCAATCCTCACTTTAATTGAAACCAAAAAGAGGTATATCACTGTTAATGATAAAAATGAGTTATTTCTCCAATTAAAGAAATAAGATACTCAAGAAAAAGCTTCTAACTTTACTCTTAAGCAGTGAAATACTGTTTTTATTTCTAATTTATATAGTTTAAAAAAAACTTTACACTTTCACTGTAAAATTAGAGAACACCTCTTATAAATTTACTTAAAAATAATTCTATTTCCTTAGTATTTTCACTACTAAACTCTAATATAAGCTATTTAAGTATCAACAAAAAAAAAAAAAAAAAATCCAACAAACCGAAACTAAACAGTAAATTTTTAAATGATTTTTAGAAAACAGTTGAAAAAATTTTCTGGAATAGATAAAACTATTGAATAGTTTTTGGCTTCCATAATACTCTAGCCACCCTTGATCAAAAGAATTACAAAGCTTTTTTCCTATTGATAAAGGATAAAAATTCATTATTAAAGAAATAAAAGGAAGATTCCATATATTAGCTCTAAAGCTAGAAAAACTATAATTTTGAATAGATAAAAGTCTATACCTTAAGCCAAATTTAGAAGTTTCACACCCAATTCAAATGCCAAATAAAATAAACCATGCAATTAAAATCTTTATTTTAAAGGGTAGACAAATAAAAATTGGGATTGGAAAAATTAATCATATCAAAATTGATCCTATAATGACAACTAGAAAAATCAAAAGTCCTATACTCTCTAATATCACCTCTCTTTTCTCACTAACTATATTTAAACTACTAAAGTTAAAGTCCATTAAAAAAGTATATATTAATAATCGAAAACTATAACAAACTGTTAATCCTATAGACAAATAGAAAATTACATAAACAAATATATTTATATTTAATATAGAAAATCTCTCAATAATTAAATCTTTTGAGTAAAATCCGGATAAAAAGGGTAAACCACATAAAGATAAATTACAAATATTAAAATAAACCCTAGTAAGAGGTATTATTTTTGACACACTCCCCATGAATCGAATATCTTGACAACTATTAAAATTATGGATAATACTCCCAGCACATATAAATAATAATGCCTTAAATAAAGCATGAGTTAAAAGATGGAAAAAGGCTAAGTCAAAGCTTCCTATAGCTAAAATTCTAATTATTATACCTAACTGACTTAATGTAGAAAGAGCAATAATTTTTTTAAGATCAAATTCGAAATTAGCCCCCAATCCTGATATAAATATAGTTAATAAAGATAAAACTAAAATAAATTTTATTATATTCTCTGAAAATCTCCTATTAAAACGGATTAACAAATAAACTCCCGCAGTAACTAATGTTGAAGAGTGAACTAATGAAGAAACTGGGGTAGGGGCAGCCATAGCTGCTGGAAGCCAAGAAGAAAAAGGAATTTGTGCACTTTTTGTAAAGGCTGCAATCATAATAAAAACTATAATTAAATTCATATTTTCTTTAAACTTAAAAAACTCTAAGAAACTACTAAAATTCCAACTCCCATATTCTAAAAATAAAGAAATAGCTATTAGTAATGCTACATCTCCAATACGATTTGTTAAAGCAGTTAATAGCCCCGCATTATATGATTTTAAATTTTGATAGTAAATTACTAAAATATAAGATACTAAACCTAATCCATCTCAACCCAATAAAATTGAAATTAAATTAGGTGACAAAATTATTATTATTATAGAAAATACAAACAAAACAATTAAATAAATAAAACGATTTAAAGTTAACTCATCTTTCATATACTCATCACTATAAAACACAACCACTGAAGAAATAAATAAAACAAATCTTATAAATAATATTGATATTCAATCAATTAAAATTGAAAAGTTAACTATAAAATTTCTAAAATTAAGTAAACAAAATTCCATAATAAATCTTTTTTCAGAAATAATTAAGAAAAGACTAATTAAAAATAAATTTAATGATAAGACAACAAAAAGAGAAAAATAAATTTTACAAATTTTATTTAAAATTACTTAAAATAAACTCTTATATCTTTAATCCCACAAATTAATATTTTATTTTAAACTATTTAAGTAAATCCAAACCCTAAAAATTTCCCTTTTAAAAACTAAGAAATTTAAAGGAATTCAATGAAGAGCCAACAATAAAAACTCACGATTAGTAATATAAGTAAATGAATAAATACCAGACCTAAATAACCCATGCTGAGTATATGAATATAAAAATAAAGAATAACAAGCTCTAAAAAAAGAAATAAAAGCTAATATAATTATACTTATTTTACTATACATAACTAAACTATTAATTAAAAGAATCTCACCTATTAAATTTAAAGTAGGAGGAGCAGCCATATTCCCTACTCTAAATAAAAACCACCATATAGCTAAAGCTGGTATAAAATTTATTAAACCTTTATTTAAATATAGGCTTCGCCTATTTAATCGCTCATAAGAAATATTAGCTAAACAAAATAATCCTGACGAACATAAGCCATGGCCCAATATTAACACTAGCCTCCCCCATATTCCTATAGAATTTATAGTTAATAGCCCTCTTATTACTAATCCTATATGAGAAACAGAAGAATAGGCAATCAATGATTTTATATCCCTCTGCTGTAAACAAATAAAAGAAACATAAACTCCTCCAATTAAAGAAATAGTAATAAAAATGAAATTAATTTTTATACCAATATTTAAAAATATCTTTATTACTCGGAATAAACCATACCCCCCTAACTTTAATATTACACCAGCTAAAATTATTGAACCAGAGATAGGTGCCTCAACATGAGCCTTAGGTAACCATAAATGAATTAAATACATAGGTATCTTAATAAAAAAAACTATATTAATACACAAATAAAATAAAAACCTATTTAAATTTAATGATAAAAAATAAAATTCTAGACTACCCACATTTTTATAAATAAAAAAAATTCCTACCATCATTGGTAAAGAAGCTAATAAAGTATAAAATAAAAGATACTTTCCCGCACTAATTCGCTCTGGTTGATACCCTCAACCAATAATAAGAAAAAAAGTAGGAATAAGCCTAATCTCAAAAAATAAATAAAAAATGAAAAAATTTAAAGAAGAAAAAACCATAAGTAAACTTAATATTAAAAATAAAATATTAAATATAAATAACTCATAATAATCATTTTTCTTAAAAATTTTCTCTCTTGCCAATAATATTAATGAACAAATCCAAAACCTCAATATTACTATAGAATATGACAGTAAATCTAACCCAAAATTATAAGATACAAATCAATAATCTTTCCTAATATTAAATATAAATATAAATAAAAATCTAAAATAAAATAAAAATAGACTTAAATATCAATAACTAAAAAAACATAAAGGAGTTAAAAATACAGTTATAAGTAAAAACTTTATCATAATGAAGAAAAAGATAAAACATAATCATTTCCATGATTACGAATTATTAAAACCAAAATTGCTAATCCTAATACTCTTTCACAAACTCTTATTGTTAAAAAGATTATACAAAAAAAGAAATCAAAATTAATTATTAAATTGTAAAAAACTAATAAAAATAATGATACAACAATATATTCTAAACTTAATAATATTAAAAGTAAATGCTTACGTTCAATAATAAAAGCAATTAAACCTGAAAGATATAGAAATCTGCCAAAAAAAATATTTAACATTAAAGTTTTAATAATTTAAATAAAATATTGATCTTGTAAATCAAAAATAAGAATATTCTTTTAAAACTTCAGAAAAGAGAAAACTCCCTACTTTAATTTCCAAAATTAAGATTTTTAATAAACTATTTTCTGATATATTAATAAAAATTTTTTTAATTAGCTGTTTCTGAAGTTTATTACTACTATTTCTTTCTCATCCTTTATCAATAGGATTAATAATTTTCTTACAAACTCTATGTATTTCTCTAATAACAGGATTTTTATATAAAAATTTTTGATTCTCTTATATTTTATTTTTAATTATAGTAGGAGGAATACTAGTTTTATTCATTTATATGACAAGGATTGCTTCAAATGAAAAATTCAAAATTTCAATTTATATAATTCCTTTAATAATTCTAATATTTTTTATTTTAATCCTACCATTAGATGAATTTTTATCTAATATTTTAAATAAAAATTTTAGAATCCTTATTCAATTTAACTTCAATACTCAAAATTTTTTAAATAAATATTTAACTTACCCTAATATTTTACTAATAAGATTATTAGTAATCTATCTACTAATTACTCTAATTATAGCAACCAAAATTTCTAATTTTAAACTTGGCCCCTTTCGTCAAAAATTTTAATGTTAAAACTTATTAAAAAAAATCCTTTAATAAAAATTTTTTTTTCAACTTTTATTAACTTACCAACTCCATCAAATATTTCAACTTTATGAAACTTTGGAAGTTTACTAGGATTATGCCTTATTATTCAAATCATTACAGGAATTTTTCTAGCAATACATTATTGTCCTAACACATCTTTAGCATTTAATAGGGTAATTCATATTTGTCGTGATGTAAATTTTGGCTGATTAATCCGAACTCTCCACGCAAATGGCGCATCATTTTTTTTCATTTGTCTTTATATCCATATCGGTCGAGGAATTTACTATAGATCATTTAACTTAAAAGAAACTTGATTAACAGGAGTAACTATTTTCTTTATCACAATAGCTACTGCCTTCTTAGGATACGTTCTACCCTGAGGACAAATATCTTTTTGAGGGGCTACTGTAATTACTAATCTTCTTTCCGCTATTCCCTATCTAGGAAATTCCATTGTCCAATGAATTTGAGGGGGATTTGCTGTAGATAATGCTACTTTAAACCGATTCTTTACATTTCATTTTCTATTACCTTTTATTATTATTGCTCTAGTAATAATCCATTTATTTTTCCTTCACCAAACTGGCTCTAATAATCCCTTAGGTTTAAATAGAAATATTGATAAAATCCCATTTTATCCATACTTTATTTTAAAAGACTTAGTAGGATATTTTATTATAATAATAGCCTTAACCTTATTATCTCTTACAAACCCATACCTTTTAGGTGATCCAGATAACTTTATCCCAGCAAATCCTCTAGTAACTCCTATCCATATTCAACCTGAATGATATTTTTTATTTGCTTACGCAATTCTTCGTTCTATTCCTAATAAATTAGGAGGTGTACTAGCCCTAATTTTAAGAATTAGAATTCTATATGTAATACCCTTTATTAATAAAAAAAAATTCTTAAGGACAAATTTTTATCCATTAAATAAACTTCTATTTTGAAGATTTTTTACTATTATTGTTTTATTAACTTGAATTGGGGCTCGACCTGTAGAAAATCCTTATATTACAACAGGTCAAATTCTAACTATTATATACTTTACCTACTATATAGTAAATCCTTTAATTCATAAAATTTGAGATAAAATTATTTTTCTTAATTAATTAATGAACTTGTATAAGTATATACCTTGAAAGTATAAAAAAGAAATACCAATTTTCTATTAATTTATTTATACTAAAATAATTTCACTATATAAAAAATTGATTAATAATAATAATATTTATTACTAACCCTAGGCTAAATAAAAAAAAATTTAAAGATACAATTAAATAACTCTTTCAAGCTAAATTTATTAATTTATCGTACCGATACCGAGGTAAAGTTCCACGAACTCAAACTCATAAAAACCTTAAAAAACTTAATTTAACAAAAAAATTAAAATTATTCAAATTTCCTCCTATAAATAAAAATCTTCTAAGTATTCTTATAAATAAAATATTAGAATATTCAGCTAAAAAAATTATAGCAAATCCTCCACTTCTATACTCAACATTAAATCCTGATACTAACTCAGATTCACCTTCAGAAAAATCAAAAGGAGTTCGGTTAGTTTCTGCTAAACAAGAAACAATCCATATAATTACTAAAGGAAAATCTAAAAAAAAAAATCAAATAAATTCCTGATACTTCAATATATCAAAAATATCAAAACTAAAAATTAAAAATAAAAACCTTAATAAAATTATAACTAATCTAACTTCATAAGAAATAGTCTGAGCCACCGAACGTAAACTTCCTAATAAGGCATAATTCGAATTTGAAGACCAACCAGCTATTATTATCCCATAAACTCCTAATCTTGAAACACTTAAAAAAAATATAAAAGAATAATTAAATCTTAAATTAAAGGAAAAGAAAGGTATAGAAATCCATAATAATAAAGAAAAAAATAAACTTATAATTGGTGATGTATAATAAAGATTAATATTAGAATATATTGGAAAAGTCTGTTCTTTAGAAAATAATTTAATAGCATCTCTAAAGGGTTGTAATAATCCTATGAACCCTAATTTATTAGGACCCTTTCGAATTTGAATATACCTTAAAACTTTACGTTCTATTAATGTCAAAAATCCTACCCCTACTAATACACAAATTATCAATACAAAAAATATCGATACCCTAGAAAAATAGTCCTTAAATAACAAGTATTATTTGTAAGTAAATTTACATAAAAAGATTCTAAATCTAACGCACTATTCTGCCAAAATAATATTAATTGTATTCATATAAAAATTTTAAATTAAATAAAAGGTCCTTTCGTACTAAGATATTTTTTCTTTCTAAAGATAGAAACCAACCTGGCTCACGCCGGTCTAAACTCAGATCATGTAAAATTTTAAAGGTCGAACAGACCTAATTCTTTTAGCTTCTACACCAAAAATTTATTTTAATCCAACATCGAGGTCGCAATCTTTTTTTTCGATTTGAACTCTCAAAAAAAATAACGCTGTTATCCCTAAGGTAATTTTATCTTTTAATCTTTAAATAAGGATCAAATACTCATAAATAAATGTAATAAATAAAAAAAAAGTTAACCTAATTTTTCAATCACCCCAACCAAATAAATTATGCATAAATTAATTTTAATACTAAAAAATCTTTATACCAAATTTATAAAACTCTATAGGGTCTTCTCGTCTTTTAGAAAAATTTAAGCTTTTTTACTTAAAAATAAAATTCAAATAAATTTAAACAGAGACAGTCATTTTTTCATGCAACCTTTCATTCCAGCTTTCAATTAAAAAACTAATGATTATGCTACCTTTGTACGGTCAATATACCGCAGCCATTTAATACTTATCATTGGGCAGGTTAGACTTTAAATTATAATCAAAAAGACATGTTTTTAATAAACAGGTGAAAAATATTTTGCCGAGTTCCTTTATTTAACCTATCAAACCTAAATAATTTAAACTCCTAATTTTACTAATTCTATCATTATTCCTACTCTTCTAAAATTAAACAGTAAATTTTAATAAAAAATTTAAAATTCAAATACAAATTTTATCTTTCACATTAATTAGTCATAAAACACTATTAAAAATAAAAACTTCTAATCCTATTCATTAATAAAATTAAATAAATTTTTAAAATTCTACTTTAAAGCTCATCCCTTAAAATATTTACTTATTCAAATAAAACTCTAGTAAACTAAAAATCTTACTTAAAATAAACTAAATTAAATTTATTTCTTAAAAAACTAGATATATTTAAGATCGAATAGCATTTCACTTCAATAATTATATTACTAATATTTATTCAACAATAAAAATTATATAATTATAGCTCTCTTAAATTCGAGAAAATAAAATATTTATTAAATTTAATTAATAAACCCTGATACACAAGGTACAAAAAATTAATTTTTCTTATAAAATTTAAACTAAATTTCTCTCACAATACTAATATTCTATAATTAACTAAATTTATTCTTTATAAATAATTAAACTTTAATTTACTTATAATAATTTAACCTAAACTAAACAATCCTAATAATTTTTTTAAAATCAAATTATATTGATAATATCAACAAACTTTTTAATGTAAATAAAATGCTTTAAAAGCTTTAATTTGCCTTTCCAGGCACACTTTCCAGTACACCTACTATGTTACGACTTATTCCACTTTAGAGTGAAAGTGACGGGCGATATGTACATACTCTAGAGCCTAAATCATCTTAATAAACTAATTAAAATTACCTTCAAATCCAATTTCTTATTATTTTTAAAATAATAATCCAATAAATAAAATTAATGTAACCCATCTCTCCTTATCTATAAACTACATCTTGACCTGAACTACTTTTATAAATAAAATCTTAAATATTAAAATTCTTTCAAAAAATTCTAAAACGGCGATATATAAACTAATTAAAATAAGTGCAATAAATCGTGGATTATCAATTATAGGACAGGTTCCTCTGAATGGACTAAAGTACCGCCAAATCTATTTATTTTCAAGAACATAACTACTACTAATAAAGTATTTAAATTTAACACTCAAAATAATAGGGTATCTAATCCTAGTCTAATCTTTGAATTTCTCAATATTTTAAACTACATATAGATTAATAATAATTTAAAAATTCTACTTAATAAACTAAATTGTAAATCTAAATTTATCATATCAATTACAACCAATAAAATTTTAATTGCACTATTTGTTTAACCGCGATTGCTGGCACAAATTTGACCAATACTAAATTTAATTACTGAATCTTATTTTCATAAAGTTTCAATTTTATTTATTGCTAAGTGACCTAATTAACTTATTTAAAATTAATTTTTCTTAATACTTAAATTAGCATATAATATAACCAACTATTAAAATCCCAAACCTAAATAAAATTTATTCAAAAAAGGCTATTTCAACGAATAACATATCACACTTATATATGTAAAAAGGCTTATTTACAAAATAAAATTAATTATTTATAGTCATATAAATTACTTTTAAATTTAAAATTTTAATTAACACCATTTATATATATGATTTTTCCTATTAATAAATAAAAACTTTAAATTTTTAATTAATTTAATACATAAAAATTTCAATTTATAAACTTAAAAATAAAATAATACCCCATAAAACCATAAATTATACTTAAATTTCCATATAGATTTTTCTTCAATACTAAAATTTTAAGAATAAAAAAAAAAATAAAACTTTTACTTACAATATCATTCTAAAATTTCTTTAAACTAAAAATAAAGCTAAAATTTGACTATTTGAAAATTCCAATGAAAAAAAACGGTTTCTCCCCTATCAAAAAGCAGAAATATTTCATTAAGGCACCAATTATCCTGGTGCCTTAATGAATCCTTTATAAGTAAATCATTATCTCATTATAATTAAGAGATTCCCCTTTCTCCTATTTAAAAAGATTAAATTTACAAATTCTGCTTAACTTTTAATTGCCTAAATATAGTTATCCCCCGATAATATAAAAGACCTTTCTTAACAACCCGTTAACACCCCGAAAAATCTCCCCAAAATGATTTTTTATCCCCTTTAAATCATTTGATTGAGTTTTTCAGGTAATTCATTTTTATGTCCCCAAAAACTCCTAAAAAATTGTAAAAAATAACCCCATTTTGTACAAAAATTCTAAAAATTTTCAAAAATAACCATAAATTAATATAAAATCCCCAAAATATCAAATTTAAACCCCTAAATTTGATACTAAATTTAACTACTAATAAAAATTCTAAATAATTTTACAAAATTTTAAAATTAAAATTTTCGTGATTTTGCAATTAGCTTATTTTCCCTATAAAACGTTACTTTAAAAATTTTATATATTCTCTAAAAATTTGATAAAACCCCCATATATTCGAAAATCCCTAAGTAACAACTTTACTAAAAATCCAGTAAACATTAAAAATTAACCTAAAAATCTCAATATAATTTCAAAAATTTAACTATTCAAAATTTGATATTTAACCTCTAAAAGAAAATTTCATATTAAAAATATTTCACCCTAAAATATTTTTATATAAAAAATCCAAAGAAATTTATTAAAAATCTATAAAAAATAGCTGAAAAACCCTATTAAAATTCACCCCCTTTTTAAGAAAATTTTGCTAAATTACACAATTTTAGGATTAACTATATGAAAATTCCGATAAAAGGTGTTTTAACAGAAAAACCCTATATAAGCTCTAAAAGTTTCACTAACCCAAAATACCTTAATAGCTTAAATTTTACCAGCTACTTTAAAATTCCAATATATAAAAAAAATGATAAAATCCTAAAAAATCTAAAAAATTATATGAAAACCCCATTCAAATAATTTTAATTTTAATAGGGTTTTTCAGCTTAAAATTCACCCAAATTTAAGCTTTTTTAAAAATTTTTGAATGGAATAATCAAAAGAAAAATTCAAAATCAACCAAATTTTCAAAAAAACTAGCAGAAAACTACATTCAAAAAAAATTTTTACTCAAAACTCCGAAAAATTACACCCCAAAATCCCTATCAAATTTCAAAATTTTCAAAAAATTCGTGATTTTTCGACCACTATGAAAATTCCTAAGACACTGAAAAATCGCTTATTTTAAAATTCACAAAAAAATGAAAAAAAATTCCAGAAAATTTCAACGCCTCCAAAATTTTTCTACTAATTTTTCAAATAGTTTTTTTTTACCCCCTAAAAATCACGAATTTTGGAGAAATTTTGAAATTTTTTTTCAAAATTTTTCATTTTTTTGAAAATTTTGTCATTTTTTACTTATTAAGGGATTTTCATACTAATCAACTATATGAAAATCACTATAAATCAATTTTTTCACAAAAGTAAACTTCAATTTATTCAAAAATAAAATATCTACATTATAACATCATTACTATTTATCTCTAAAAAATAATGAATTTTTCATATCATTTAATCAAATTTTTCATTATTTCTAAATTTAATCATAATTAACTTAAAATTCAATCAAATTTTAAATTTAATTTGTACCTTTCATGGGATTATTAATAGAATAAATTTTTTTTTTTTTTTTTTCAATATTGTCTTTTCTCTATAAAAATTTAATATATTGATATTTATATATAATTTTATATATATATATGTATATAACTATTAATATACATAAACTATTTATTATTATAAAATATATATTAGTTTATAGATATATTAAATGTTTATATATATATATTTAATATATTATATATATTTGTAACGATAATATAGTACAATTACTATTTATTAATTTATAACTAATTAAAAAATAATATTTGTATCCCCATTTTTAAAGTTTTTCCCTATTTTTTTTTTTCTCTGGATCTCGCCCAAATATTTATAGTATATTGCATAGGATTATATACATCTGAACCACTTCTTGTTAATAATTATAATGTTAAAATTATAGTTAAATTTAATACTTTTATAAATTATAAACTATTATTATTAAAAAATTTATAAATTAAATATATTCTTTAAATTTTTTGTTAGATATATTTCTTTAATTTTTATTTACATACGCGTACCTCACACTCAGATTTGAACCAAACTCAATCAGCTTCTTAGGGATTTTCGAATAAAATGGCAAAAATTGCCCCTAAAATGGAAAAAAAAAAAATTTTTTTTTTTGAAAAAAAAATCAGTGAATTTCCAAAAAATCCTCATTTTCGGGGGCTAAGTCATGTTATAAAATAGTGTCTAAAAAATTAAATTAAAATCCTGCAAAAATTAGGGTGCCTGACAAAAGGATTATTTCGATAAAATAAATTATGCAATTAAACCTTGCCCTTAATCACAGACTACTAAAATTCCTAAGAAACCAGAAAAATCTAAAAATTTCCTAACTAATACTCACCAGTATATAGAAATTCCAATAAATCGATACACACTCCCGTATGCATTAACTCCCCACTAATGTATAGAAATTCCAATAAATCGATTTACACTCCCGTATGCATTAACTCCCCACTAATGTATAGAAATTTCACATTTTGGTATTACGTGAAACTGGCTGCTTCAACGCAATTGTCTGCTCAATCGTTCGTTTGAAAAGCATTGGTTGCCTGATTTGTTAGCAAATTCGAATGTTTCACATTTTGGTATTACGTGAAACTGGCTGCTTCAACGCAATTGTCTGCTCAATCGTTCGTTTGAAAAGCATTGGTTGCCTGATTTGTTAGCAAATTCGAATGTTTCACATTTTGGTATTACGTGAAACTGGCTGCTTCAACAATAATATCAATACTAGAGATAGCTAAAAAACTATATTTATAATCCTATGAAAAGTACAAATTAATAAAAAGATATATTCATATAAATAAACTATTTTAGTATTTATATATTTATAAATTTAAAATTAATAAAAAGATATATTCATATAAGTAAACTATTTTAGTACCT